GATAAAGATATCCAGTGGGAATCTATTGGTCTAGTTCTCTATCCGTATATATTCTATTATATATGCATGATCCAGCATGCCTAAAAAAAACTACCCCTCGATCCATGCCTCAATAAGGAGTGTCATCTAAAATCAATGGATTCATGATAAAACCCTCCATAATGATAATGTGTTTTTTATTTCTTTTTTGAAGGGGTCAAAAGGGGTTGGGGGATCAAATGGTATAGTTCTTTTGTTGGTAAATTAGAGGATTATAAACATGACTATTGCGTTTCAATTAGCTGTTTTTGCATTAATTGTTACTTCATCCATTTTATTAATTAGTGTACCTGTTGTATTTGCTTCTCCTGATGGTTGGTCAAGTAACAAAAAGGTTGTCTTTTCTGGTACATCAGTATGGATTGGATTAGTATTTCTAGTGGGTATTCTTAATTCTCTCATCTCTTGAAACTATTCATTCTAGATCAAAAAACGAAATGACCCCTCCCCCCGAATTCTTTCGGGTTGTGAGGCACATGAAAATGGAATATATAAGACCCCACCAATAAAGAAAACTAAAACATTATTAATGGGAGGGGTCAAACTTCTTCTATTGGAAAAAGCTTATATATTATACTTACTATGATATATAGTAAAACTAAAAACTTGAAGATTATTCGTATTATTTTCTGAATTTCATATTATTTTCGGAATATAAAATATATATATATAGATCATAGATAAATATATATAATCTGCACAACTTCACACCAAAGTCAAATGCTGGTGACAGACAACTTCATCATTTTTTTATGCCAGTAGGTGTTCCAAAGGTAGCCTTTGAAGTTCCTGGAGATGATGAAGCTACTTGGATTGACTTATACCATCAACTTTTTTACGACAGACTACTTTTTTTAGGTCAAGAGGTTAACAGTGAAATAGCAATATCAAATCAAGTTACTGATATGATGATATATCTATCTCAGTTTAGATATAAATACATATTAGATATAAATAAATACATAAAAAAAAAGATCATTTCTTTTTTAATTTTTTTAAAGGGGGTCATATGAATCAAATGAAGAACAATGAGTTAGACATGTGGATTTTAGAATTGCGAGAAATTTTTAGAGAGAGCAAGAATTCTTCCTATTTCTCAGATTCCTGGACGCAATTCAATTCAGCGATATCTGTCATTCACATTTTTTTCCATCAAGAGAGTTTGATAAAACTCTTAGACTCCAGAATTTGGAGTATCCTAGTTTCACGCGGTTTAACAAGATATTTCACGATCAAGAATTTTGTATTTTTTCTACTAGCGATCCTTATATATCGTATTAACAATCGAAGGATGATCGAAAAAAAAAATATTTATTTGACAGGGCTTCTTCCTATACAAATAAATTCCATTGGATCCGGTAATGATCCATTGGAAGACTCAAAAGATTCGTTCAATATCAATAGGTTGGTCATGACTAGGTTAATTGTTCCGCTCCTGTCTGGTCCAAAAGAAAAAAATATCTCTGAGAGAGATAATTGCTCTTTTTTCGCCGACAGATGGTCAGAACTTCATCTGGATTTGAATCCTACTGAGAAGTCCGCTCAAGATCTGAAATTATTTAAGAAAGAAGAAGATGTTTCTTTTGTTCTTTCGAGGCAATCGGAAAATAAAGAAATAGCCAATCTAGTTAAGATAATCATGTATTTACAAAAGAATGTCTCAATTCATCCTATTTCATCCGATGGAGGATGTGATAGAGTTGCAAAGGATAAACTTTTGACAGTTCAAAATCATATTTCATTCTTGAACCAAAATCTAGTTTTTGGTTTATTTGATCTATTCCATGACCAGAATAGGGGGGGGTACTTGTTACAGCGCGATTTTCAATCAGAAGAGAGATTTCAAGAAATGGCAAATATATTCAATCTCTCAATAACTAAGCCGGATCTGGTGTATCGTAATGGATTCTCTTTTTCTATTGATTTTTCGAAAATTGCTGATAAACCATTTGTGAGTGAGGTATGCAACTCCAGGGATGAATCAAAAAAGAAATCTTTATTGGTTCTGCCTCGGCTTTTTTACGAAGCGAATGAATCTTTTTATCCAAAGATCATAAAAAAATGGGTCCAGACCTCTTGTGGGAATTATTTTCAAGGTAATCGATTCAATCGCAACTTAGAATATGTAATTCAAAGGTATGAAAATGATATTCTGAATCATATACCTCGAAGGAAACACATGATCAATCAACGTTTCTCAAATTTGAAAAAGAGTCAGAAGAAATGCTTTGATCCTCTTATTTTTATTTATCGAACCGAGAGATCCGTGAATAAGGATCCAAATACAGATAAATACAAATGGTCCAAGGGGAGCAAGAATTTCCAGGAACATTTGGACCATTTCATTTCTGAGGAGAATAGCCGTTTTCAAGTAGTGTTCGATCGATTACATATGAATGCATATTCGATTGATTGGTCTGAGGTTATTGACAAAAAATATTTTTCTAAGGTTATCGACAAAAAAGATTTTTCTAAGTCACTTTGTTTGTTTTTGTCCAAGCTTCTTCCTTTTTTCTCTAACTCACTTCCTTTTTTCTTTGTGAGTTTCGGGAGTATGCCCGTTCATAGGTCCCAGATCCATATGGATGAATTGAAACGTATGAATGATGCACTCGGGAATCAGTTGTTAGAATCAATAGGTCTGCAAACGGTTCATTTGAAAAAAAAGAAAGCCCCATTATTGGATGACTATTATACTTCTCAAAAATCTAAATTATTGATCAATGAGATAGCAAATCAACACAATTGGCTGAATCCTGTGAAATGTTTTCATAGAAGTTCATTGATTTCCTCTTTTTATAAAGTAAATCGACTTCGATTCTTGAATAATCCATATAACTTCTCTTTCGATTGTAAGAAAAGATTCTCTTTTTATGGGAAAAGGTCCTGTAATTATGATTTTTTGTATGAACAATTCCTCAATGTCTTGTTCAGTCGAAAGAAAATATTTTCTTTGGGCGACGGAAAAAAAAAACATGCTTTTTTGGACAGAGATACTATTTCACCAAGCGAGTTAGAGGTCTCTAACATATTGATAGCAAATAATTTTCCGCAAAGTGGTGATGACGGATATGACTTGTACAAATCTTTCCATTTTCCAACTCGCGTTCCTAGAGCTATTTACTCGATCGCGGACATTTCTGGAACACCTCTAACAGAGGAAGAAATAGTGGATTTTGAAAGAACTTATCGTCAACGTCTTTCCGCTATTAATCTGTCTGATCCAAAATGGAAGAAGTTGCATAAGTATTTGGATTTCGATTCAAACATAGATTTGCTTGACACTGATTTGGGTGACACTCTATATACTCTATATTCTGAGAAATTTTTACCATCCGAAAAGAGGAAAAAAAAACCTCTCAAAAAATTCCTTAAAAAAGGGCAGATGTATAGAAAGTTTCAAAGAAAGAGTAGTTTTTCAACCGTTCTCTCCAAATGGTGGAAGCCATTGTACCCATATATAATACCGTGGTTCTTTACCAGGACAGGGCAAAAAAATCTACTTTTCCTATTTATACGGACTTTTTCAGACCTATTTGTGATACTAAAGAAGAGTCCTAAATTGAAAAAATTTTTATCTATTTTGCCTAATCTTATCCATGGAGCCAAGGCAATTCTTCGGAAAAAACTGTTTCTTGCACAACAGGGTCCTATAAGTGAGATTTCGAGTAAGTGTTTACATAATTATCTTGTCGAAGTGTACGAATATCTTTTTCACACAAATAATGAGTCACCATTCATATCGACACATCTGAGATCACTAAATATTCAGGAGTTCCTGTTTTCAATCCTTTTACTTCTTCTTATTAGTGGATATTTAATTCATACACATCTTTTCTTTTTTTCTCGATTCTCTAATGAGTTACAGACAGAGTTCGAACAGGTCAAATCGTTGATGATTCCATCCTACATCATTGAATTGCAAAAACTTCTGGATACGTATCTTCCATTAGAACAAAATTATTTATGGTTACAGTATATTTTTCAAATTGCTCTCGAACAATTCGAAAATTTTCGAGAAGAAAGACTAGGTTCGCCTTCTGGCGGCAACATCCCAAGGGGTAAAGGTTTTAATCTCATGGATTTCATAAGTATTATACCAAATCCCATCAATCGAATCGCGTTTTTGAAAAATACGAGACATTTAAGTCATACAAGTAAAGCACTCTATTCATTGATAAAAAAAAGAAAAAACATGAATAGTGATTGGATTAATGATAAAATAGAATCCTGGATCTCGAATAGTGATTTAATTGCTGATAAAGAAAGACAATTCTTACTTGAATTCTCTACCTTAACGACAGAAAAAAGGATGGATCAAATTTTAGTGAGTATGACGAATAGTGATGAGTTATCAAAGAATAACTCTGGTTATCAAATGATTGAACAACCGGGAACAATTTACTTACGATATTTATTTGACATTCATAAAAAGGATCTAATGAATTATGAGTTCAATACATCCTGCTTAGCAGAAAGACGGGTATTCCTCGCTCATTATCAGACAATCACTTATTCAAAAATCCCGTGTGCGGCTAGTTGTTTGGATTTCCCATCTCATGGGAAACCCTTTTCGCTACGCTTAGCCCTATCCCCTGCTAGGGGTATTTTAGTGATAGGTTCTATAACAACTGGACAATCCTATTTGCTCAAATCTCTAGCGACAACCTCCTATGTTCCTTTCATTACAGTATTTGTAAACAAGTTCCTGGAGGACTTTGCTACGGGTTTTGATACGTCGTATAGTGAGGACGACCTGTTTGATGACAGAGAGGGTACCATTTACAGTCTTTTACCTGATACCGAGGGTAGTTGCTATAATCCCGATAATTATGAAAGGGATAATAGCGACGATTTCGACCGTAAGCTTGATAGCCGATTGAAGTTTCTAAGTATGGAGGATCCGGTATCTCCCGATATCATACCGGACGTGGTGAAACTAGACCAGTTCTATCTCACACTTCAATTCGAATTAGTAAAAGCAATGTCTCCTTGCATAATTTTTCTTCCAAACATTCATGATCTCGATAGGAATGAGTCGGATGACTTATCGCTGGGTATATTAGTGAACTCTCTTTCCAGAGATTATGAAAAAGGTTCTACTAGCAATAATCTTGTTATTGCTTCTACTCATCTTCCAAAAAAAGTGGACCCTTCTTTAATAGCGCCGGATAAATTAAGTACATGCATTAAGATACGAAGGCTTCTTATTCCACAACAAAGAAAGCACTTCTTTACTCTTTCATATACTAGGGGATTTCACTTGGAAAAGCAAATATTCAATACTAATCGATTGGGGTCTATAACTCTAGGTTCTAATGTACCTGATCTTGTAGCACTTACTAATGAGGCGCTATCGATTAGTATTATACAAAAGAAATCGATTATAGACACTAATATAATTCGATCTGCTCTTCATAGACAAACTTGGGATTTTAGATCTCATATAAGAGAGATTCAGGATCATGGGATCCTTGTTTATCAGATAGGGAGGGCTGTTTCACAAAATCTACTTCTCAGTAATTGCTCTCTAGATCCTATATCTATCTATATGAAGAAGACATCATGTCAGGAGGGGGATTCTTATTTGTACAAGTGGTACTTTGAACTTGGAACAAGCATGAAGAAATTAACTATACTTCTTTATCTTTTGAGTTGTTCTGCCGGATCGGTCGCTCAAGACTTTTTCTCTCTACCCGGACCTAATGAAAACAATGATAGGATCACTTCTTATAGACTCCTTGAGAATGATTCTGATCTAGTTCATGGGCTATTAGAAATAGAAGGTGCTCTGCTGGGACCCTCCGAGACCGGAAGTCGGTTTGATAATGATGGAGTGCCGTTGCTTCTTCGGTCCGAACCAAGAAATCCCTTAAATATGATTCAAAATGGGTATTCTTCGATCGTTGATCATAGATTTCTCTATGAAATCTATGAATCGGGGTTCGAACAAGGGGTTGGAGTCTTCGACCCGCAACCGCTAGAGGAGGATTTATTCAATCACATACTTTGGGCTCCTAGACTGTGGCGCCCTTGGGGCTTTCTCTTTGACGAAGGGTCCAATGAATTGAGATTTCCCTATTGGGAAGGGTCATTTCAGGACAAAGATGATTATGATGAAAACGGTGAGAATGATTCGGAGTTCTTGCAGGATGGAACCATGCAGGACCAGACACGAGTGACATCTTCCAACGAACAAGGCTTTTTTCAAATAAGCCAATTCATTTGGGACCCCCCAGATCCACTCTTTTTGCTATTCCAAGAGGATCCTGTGTTTTCACATCAAGAATTTGATCAAGAATTTTCTCCAGATGAAAAGGTACTTTTGACTTCCCAAACCAAGAAAAAAAATTGGAAATATCTAAATGAAAGGTGGTTTAGGAAGAATATGGAAGAACCGAATTTGAAATTTTTGATTGATCGCGAGAGATGGTTTAGAACCAATAGGTCAGTATCAAATGAATCTTTTCGTTCTAATACTCTATACGAAAGTTATCAATATTTATCAAATCTGTTCCTATCTAACGGAACCCTATTGGCTCAAATCACAAAGACATTGTTGAGAAAAAAATGGGTTTTCCCAGACGAGCTGGTTGTTACTATCTCTTCCAATAACGAACGATTGGTTTCACTGAATAATGAAATAAAATAGATACTTTCTTTCTCGTCGTCTCAAGTTGATATTAGGGGATCTTTCAATTGAGAAGATCCCCTAATATAGATAATCCATATTGCCGTTGACCGAGCCTACTTGTTTTGAAGCAAATAAAGAGATCCACGGGGTTATTCAGATATTCACGACCAATAAGTACAGAATTTTCTTTCTTTTCAGATAGGTCCTGTCCTGAAAGGAGAAAGAAGGTTGGCATGCCAACAGGCGTCTATTATGGAATTCACCCGACCCGAGAGTACAGTACCCATTTTTTGAATGTCGAGTGCCAAAGTCATTGAATGGGTAAGTCACCAATCTCCTAAATCGAATATATTATATAATCTACTTTATCCGTTGGTTTACGGGGGTTGCAGGCGGAACGATTTCAAAATGGACTCTCCATTCATTTCATTAGATAGATAAGATCACCAAAACTTCGTGATCTGCTGGCGAACTTATTCCAATTCAATAATAGATCTCAATATTATGCCTTGAAGAGGACTCGAACCTCCACGCTGTTTAGCACGAGATTTTGAGTCTCGCGTGTCTACCATTTCACCACCAAGGCATCAATCATATTCTATGAATATGATATCTATCATATGGAATATATTACAAACTCTTAGTATATATTATTCGATATCTTATTCTATGATAATATAGATAGGATAGAATTTGCCGTTGTTCCTCAGTAGCTCAGTGGTAGAGCGGTCGGCTGTTAACCGATTGGTCGTAGGTTCAAATCCTACTTGGGGAGATTTTATTCATTTCCAATTAAAGAATTTGGAATCAAAAGGAAGTATGAAAAT